TCTTCTGCCACAGCAACGCAATTTGAATCAGTATCGAAATGAAGTGTTAGAAAAGTTCTTTCTTCCTTTCTTGTTGCTTATCAATGTAGAACCATGTGCCATTCAATAGAAAATCTCTCAAATTCCTGTAGTATAGGGTTTCTCTCTACTATTGGTTTCGGACTAGAAACTGAAGATCAGATAAAATGTGAATCTGACAAATTTCTTTTTAATAATTCATGAAAGAGATTATCATATTCCCACAATTTTATTGATACGAAATCTAGAAATCGCCTTTTCGTTTTCGTGGTTGTAGAAGAGGTTTTTTTGTTGGAATCTTTTTTTTTTTCATTTTAAAGAATTTCTTAGTTATCCAATAACAAGTAACACAAGTAACAGTAGTGGATAGTATTCGATGAAAGAAAAAGAACAATGAATAAAATAATGGGAACAATCAATATTTACGAAGCACACATTGTTGTATTAGATCCAAGGGTTCTTTCTTGACCTAACTACCTAACTCGAAGTTATAATATGGAAAGACAAAATGTAGGACCTATAAAGGAAAAGATAATAGGAATTACTAGTTTTAGAATCTAATTGAACCAAAATACAAATTTAATTTTTTCGAGTGATCTGATCGTGCGATATCTTTTTTTTTCTCATTCGAGATACTATGTGAATCAACCTACTATTGAATCTAATGAGTTACAATTAAAGTAAAAAGTAAAAGAAAAGATTTTATTGTTATAAGGGCACTCTTCGTTCCAAAATATAAAATAAAATGTATTCGATACAATTAAACAAGAAATGATCAAAATAGAAATGATTTTCCAATTTTGTTTCATAGTGACGCAACGAAAGTTTCATTTTTGAATGAAGTTACACGGCACAGTTCTTCTTAGTTTATTATTAGTTTACTCAAGAGTTGCTCAATGAATCTGTTGATTCGGAATCACGGTATGGGTAGATGCCACAGATAATGAATCAATTTCGTTTTATACCTCTGTCACTCTATCTTTGTTAGTGCCGTCTATACTAATTGATTGATGAATCAAAAACTTTCAATTGAACTTATTCTTTCAATTGGTATTTTTGTTTATCCTCGTATCTCGCAAAAATGGAAACTTAGGTAAGTGCTTTAGAAACATATGTATAATAAAGAACATATTTCATTTAGCTCCTTCATGCCTACTCTAACTAGTTATTTCGGTTTTCTACTAGCGGCTTCAACTATAACCTCAGTCCTATTTATTGGTCTGAGCAAGATACGACTTATTTGAAATTAATCGAATAAACAATTCATAAAGAGAAACCTTTCCGCGAGATTCCATGTATTCTATGAGTTCCTTACCGTGTCAATTACCAATTCTTGGTCATTGTGATTCATGGGCAATTCGGATTAGTATTTAGGGATAGATATTACCTCTCTTTTCCCCTTTTCAAACAAAAAAAAATGAAATGATTGAAGTTTTTCTATTTGGAATCGTCTTAGGTCTAATTCCTATTACTTTGGCTGGATTATTCGTAACTGCATATTTACAATACAGACGTGGTGATCAGTTGGACCTTTGATTAATTATAATTAACATCTCTTTTTTTGATTGACCTCCTCTTTTCTTTATTCTTTAATCCACAGGAGGTCAAATTCAGATTGCTGTTCAAGTTAGTGAAGTTAGTTCAGTGAAATTCCAACTAACAAAAACGGAATCACGCTCTGTAGGATTTGAACCTACGACATTGGGTTTTGGAGACCCACGTTCTACCAAACTGAACTAAGAGCGTTTTCTTATCACAATAGATAAGACTGTAAAGAAAAGGATTCTTTTTGTAACTCCAACACATCTTGTATGCATATACTATCATATATAGTATCATAAAATGAAAAATTATGTATATCCAATTTTAATCGATCTCAATTGATTCTTCGTTACTGCTCAGAGGAGAAGTAATAGGTAGGGATGACAGGATTTGAACCCGTGACATTTTGTACCCAAAACAAACGCGCTACCAAGCTGCGCTACATCCCTTTCAATTGGTCTACAATGTCATTGTAGAGAATACTTGTCTTGTTTTCCACATCCTTATTTCCTCCATTGATATACACAATTTTTTTTCCCATTTCTTCTTTTTTTTTTTATCATATTAACATATTATATATTAACATATAATAATAAAGGACTTATATACATATAAAATATGATATACATATAAAATATGAAACCCACCCTAAAAATGAAATCAAAATAAATGAATATTTTTGGGGAATGCTCAGGAGTAAAGAAACTTATTTTTCTGTTTTAAGAAAAAGAAAATCTTATCTAGCGAATCTTCAATTTGAATTGGGAATTCTGTGTACAAATACAAGTGGTCCATATGATATGTATTACCATTATGTATTACAATAAATAAGGAGGATTTTAAATGCGAGATCTAAAAACATATCTTTCCACGGCACCGGTACTAAGTACTATATGGTTCGGGTCCTTAGCAGGTCTATTGATAGAGATTAATCGTTTATTCCCGGATGCGTTGACATTTCCTTTTTTTAATTAACATGAGAAGGGGTGAAGAATATTAGAGATACAATTAAATATCTGTGACTAATTCCTTTCCCCCTCCTCTTTTTTTTTCTCTTTTTTATAATTTTATAAGGGAGGACGAGTAAGAGAAAGAATAAAAGTGGATTTAAATGGATTTAACCTCAGCGAAACTCGGGTTCAGACTCGAATTAAATTAAGAATAGAAGGAAAGCGTAAATGTAAATGTTGGTCTAGTGCAAGAGTATCATACAAGATCCTTAAATTAAATACTGTACTGCGAGTAGAAATATAGTTATAAAATATAGTTATAGTTAGAAATCATTGTATTACTTATTATTTACTATTACTCTATTGATTACAACGAAATCTTTCATATCATAACATAATTGGATTTTGAGTTAGCAACTTCTATTTTTTTTTTTCGTTACTTTCTTCGGATCGAAAATAGAAGACTTGAATGAATAAAAAAAAAACAAAGGAGGTTCATGGCCAAGAGTAAAGATGCCCGAATAAGGGTTCTTTTGGAATGTACTAGTTGTGTACGAGACGGTGTTAATAAGGAATCAACCGGCATTTCCAGATATATTACTGAAAAAAATCGACACAATACGCCCGGTCGATTGGAATTGCGAAAATTCTGTCCCTATTGTTATAAACATACGATTCATGGGGAGATAAAAAAATAGATCGAACCGAGGAGGGCCCGTGTGTCACCCTTTCAAGGAACAGTAAAAATAATATACTAAAATAATATAGTATATAATAGTATAATATATATATAACATATATTTAAATAGAAATAAACCAAATCCTATTTCTGAATTCTAATTCATTTTTGATCCGAACGAAATAGGATTTTCGGGATAAGGAATAAACAAACCATGGATAAATCCAAGCGACCTTTTCTTAAATCCAAGCGATCTTTTCGTAGGCGTTTGCCCCCGATCCAATCGGGGGATCGAATTGATTATAGAAACATGAGTTTAATTAGTCGATTTATTAGTGAACAAGGAAAAATATTATCTAGACGAGTGAATAGATTGACTTTGAAACAACAACGATTAATTACTATTGCTATAAAACAAGCTCGTATTTTATCTTCGTTACCTTTTCTTAATAATGAGAAACAATTTGAAAGAACCGAGTCGACCGCTAGAACTACTGGTCTTAGAACCAGAAATAAATAGGCTTACTCTTCAATTGAATTCAAATTCCAATTCGAACTCAAACGCGGATTTGATGTTTTGTTCGAAAAATCTAAGAATCCAGATTTGATTGTTGTGTTGTAAGAAACAAAAATAATCGGGGAAGAAGAAGAAATCTTTTTTTTATTGAACATATTCCTTTATTTTGACGACTTTATCATATTTTATCATACTAATTTATAATCTACCTTCCCGGAGTTCATTCTCCGGGGAACTCCATTTATTTAAATCATTAAATCATTCCGGTGAATTCTTTACAATCTCTTTCTTTTATGATCTCATTGGAAATCATATAAAGACAATTCCTATTGGATATAGCTATTTGTGCAAGTATTTTACGATTAAGAAGTAACTGCCTCTTGTACAGATCGTGTATTAATCTACTATAACTATAGGATGCCCCATTCTCGTGAATTACTGCATTTATCCGAGTGATCCACAAACGACGAAAATCCCTCTTTTGCCGATCTCTATCCCGGTGAGTCGAAACCAAAGCTCTGATTTTCTGTTGAGTACTAGTTCGAGTAAGTCTTGAATGGGCTCCTCGAAAGCTTGATGTAAATAAACGAAGTTTTGTTCTACGTCTACGAGCTATATATCCTCGTCTAGTTCTGGTCATTGAATAAATGAAACTTTGATGAATAACTAATTGATTTCCTTTCTTTCAGTTATCCTTGTACCCTTTCCTGGTCTATTAATAACAAAGCAGATTCTTCCAATGTATAAAATAAAAATTCCAATGGCTTTTGCTACTATAACCTTCCCGACCACGATTTTTTTTTCTTTTTTCTATGCATTTCACCTCGAAATAAGAAATTGTATTGATACTAGGTATCAAAAACATAGTAAATTAAATAAAAAAGTAGTAAATTTGAAATTAAATGGATAAAGAAATAGTGGGTTCCATCGTTTCTATGGTTACTTCTTAAACGGTGAGGTCCTTTCTATACACCGGAGCTCCTTCCTTCATTTAATAAATCTTATTGGTAACTTGTACAGTTCACACTCTTTGGCTCTACCCATGAATTATCCAGTAATAGGTCTTTCACAATGAGATCTATCTATACAGTAACGGTATTTAATTATGAAGGTTAGCTAAGTAGCTGACCCTGTTAGTCCGTTCTTGCAAGAGTGGGAGCCTAATCTTAATCTTTCTGCTTATTTTCCCCGCTTAATGGATAACTCTTTTGCCAATGGGGAATTGCTTATCATCTTAAATTTAGGTGATTGTATTTGCACCGACGGAAACCATAAATTTCATACACAATACATAATAGGGGAATATGATAGATCTTTTTTTTTTTTTAGTTTAGATAGTGAATGGAGTTCTTCCATTCTATTCTATTCACTGGTACTGATCATTGATAGGGGAAAAGTTGTTTTTCGTCCCAGTCCATGATCTGAACGAGTCGCACATACACCCTAGTACATGTTCCTCGGCGCTGAGGACACCCCCGAAGAGCGGGGGATTTCGTGACATTTCTGATTGGCTGTCTTGTGTTTCTAATAAGTTGTTTAATAGTTGGCATGCTGAATCATATACATAATGGACTGGTTTAGATCGATCCTAACCGGATGATTATGAATTACCCCCATTTTCTTTAATTTAATGAAAATGAAACCCGGTAAGAAAATCTCAAATCACGGATTTGCACGAAATCCTTTCTTTTTTCATTGAACCGCTACAAGATCAACAATTCCATGAGTTTGGGCTTCTGTTGCTGACATAAAAACATCCCTTTCCAGGTCTTCGGATACAACCCATAAGGGTTTGCCCGTTCTTTGTACATAAACCTTTGTGATGATTTCGCGCAGTTTCAGTAGTTCTTCCGCTTCCATGACAAATTCTCCCGCTTGTGCCTCATAAAAAGCGGCAGCCGGTTGATGGATCATTACCCTGATGATATAACATAATAAATGATTTCTTTATCTCGTATGATGAGTCGAAGAGAAGAGATAAAGAATAACAAGAAAAAAAAAGATAGAATTGAACAACCGTACAGGCATCTTTTGCGAATTGCATACGGCTCTACAATGGATTTACTTTTACTGCCATCGAAAAATGTAGGATCTATCAGATCCAGATCGGTAAATGATCCAATTACCACCCTTCCTTTCGGAGGAGTTAAAAAATACTATGATGGCTCCGTTACGTTATATATTTATTTCCTCTATGATTCAGCAATCCCAAAGTTTCTTTTTGATCCGATCAAAGAAAATAAGAAAGAAATAAGAATAAGATTATTTTTTATTTTCGTACCCTTTCATAACATAAATATTGTTAAGAGCCTTCCGGTGTGAAAACAAAAAGTTTGTGACGCTGAAATGGACTCCCGATAGATAAGATAAAATCGGAAATACCCTTTTTCTCATACTCCTCTTTCGATACATAATCTAATGTTTTGAAAAAAAAAATAATAAAGAATTTTCTCATATCGAATTCGAAGTGCCATGCTATTATTACCATATTTCATATGGCGAAGGCATAGTCTGCTTTTTTCTATCAAATAAAAAACTCATTGGCGCCAAGCGTGAGGGAATGCTAGACGTTTGGTAATTGTTCCTCCGACCAGGATAAAAGATCCCATTGAAGCGGCTAATCCTAGGCATATTGTATGTACTTCTGGTGGCACAAATTGCATAGTATCATAAATCGCTATTCCGGGTAGTACCCATCCGCCAGGAGAATTTATAAAAAAATACAGATCTTTGTTTTCATCCTCTATACTGAGATATATCATAAGACCAATAAGTTGATTCGAGATCTCGCTCTCAACCTCTTGGCCTAAAAAAAGTAATCTTTCTCGATAAAGTCGGTTGATTAGGATAAAATTGTATCCCTCAGGAACCGTACATGCACCTTTTGATGCATACGGTTCAAAAAAAAAATCGCGAAAAAAAAAAGAATCAATGTGTAGATTCCAGCCCTCTTATTTTTTTTCATAGCAAGCTCTTTCTAAAACGAGGGGGCTTTTTCTTATATTTTTCAAGAAAGATGAGTTTTGACCCTTCCATATAATTATAATATATATATATAAATATATAATATATAAAATATATATATATAAAAAAGAATTCATTAAACTTATCGAACTAACTTATCATTGATGTATTGTTTCATCGAGATCCGATCCAAATCACGATGTCATTTTCTTGTTTCTAAATGGGCCTTCTTAATTTTTTTAGGTTTATGCTCTACTCCGGGTAAAGATCCGATCGACTTTGATTTGCACATATAGGACAAATGCCCCCAATACCACTTCTTTTTACTACAACTTCTTTTTTTTTTTTTATTTATTTCATGTCTTCACCAAATATTCGATGCATTCATCATTCATCCTATTACTCGATTGATTAACAGTTTGAGATCACTCCTATTTCGATTTATAAAGAAAATCATTTATGATACAATGATACAATATAGTAATCATATATTACCAATTGGGTTTTTTATAAACGGAGCCTGTATACTTCATTTTATTGATCTAACTAAGCCAACCATAAATTATTTGATAATATTAATCTGGATCCCCCCCCAAAAAAATGGATCTAATTGAACTTCACGCTCCAAATTGTTGATGATTCAATCAATCTTTCTTGGGCGAAACAGAGGATATCTCGATCGAGGGAGAGAACGGGAAAATACCATATGACCCAATATATCTGACAAGCCGCACTATACGTCAATCCAAGATAGATCGTCCTCTCCAGGATTTCGAAAAGGCACTTTTGGAACACCAATAGGCATAAAATAACAGAAAAAAGAATTTAGT